TTTGTTCGTGGTAAAGACAAGATACGCTTGGACCAAAAAAACCAGTGCCAAAAAATATTTGATTTATTGGCACTGGTTTTGGCGGTAAAAAAAAAAATGGACTCGGGTTTCTGTAACGTATTAATAAGCTATACCCATGCTGCGGGTTGTTTCATGCCATAAATAAACTCGAACACTCAAGAAATCTGTTGGGCAGGCGGATTCACATCTCTTACAACCGACACAATCCTCCGTTCTTGGAGCAGATGCTATTTGTTTGGCTTTACATCCATCCCAGGGTATCATTTCTAATACATCCGTGGGACAGGCTCGGACACATTGAGTACACCCGATACATGTATCATAAATCTTTACTGAATGCGACATTGGATCTATCCATTTTTGAACGTGATAAAGTTTCAATCTAGTAAATTGATAAATGAATTATATATTTAAATACTAGTACTAGATGAATCGATGAGTTCCTCGAGTTTTTTTATTAATCTACTTCTGGATTGACAGTGCCAAACTACTTTGATTTATTATCTTTACTTTATTTTGTGATAACACGATCATACCTTACGTGGCAGACATGCTAATTTGAATTAATTTTTGAAATTTTAATTGATGAAAATTCTAATTTATTTTATATTATAAAAAAGTATTACTTATTCAACAAATTAGATTGATTTATACGAGTTGATTTTCTGTTACGATAAATTGATGAAACAATAGCGAGTCCAATAGCAGCTTCAGCAGCTGCAATAGCTATAACAAAAATGGAGAAAATGGCTCCTTTTAATTGACGACTATCAAAAAAATCAGAAAATGTTACAAAATTGAGATTAACGGCATTTAATATAAGCTCAAGACACATAAGCGCCCTAACCATATTTCGACTTGTAATCAATCCATATAGACCGACAGAAAATAAATAGGCACTCAAAACAAGTACATGTTCGAGCATCATCAACCAACTCCTTATCAATCGCGATTCATTTCAATATGAACAACATTTTAACCAATTGGATTGACTAGTAACGATAACGAGTAATAGAATAGAATATAGAATAAAGGAATATAGTGGGAATAGATCGAACTAATAAAGAATTTCTATTTTATATACAACGTCAAATAGAAAAATAAAATGCATGTGATAGCTCATAAAAAGGTTTTTCCATTTCGTTTCGAAAGAGTATTATTGACGAGCTACGGCAATTGCGCCGATTAACGCAACTAAAAGAATTATTGAAATAAATTCAAACGGAAGAAAAAAATCTGTTGATAAATGAATCCCAATTTGTTGACTATTACTTATCAGATCTTGCTCGATAATCTGGTTTGCTTTTGCAGTCCAAATAATCCCGTACCATGACGTATCTGAAATAGTAGTAATTAGTGAAACAAAAATACTTGTACAGACCACAGAAGTTACTCCATCTCCCACGGTCCAAAGATGGAAATCTTTGGAATATTCTGAACCATTTATGAACATCACAGCAAAAATGATTAAAACATTTACGGCTCCTACGTAAATAAGGAGCTGCGCAGCGGCTACAAAATGTGAGTTCGATAGAATATAGAATAAAGATATACAAACAAAAACCAATCCCAACGAAAAGGCAGAATAAATGGGATTGGGAAGTAATACTACTCCCAGACCCCCTAATATAAGACCCAATCCCAGAAAGACTAAAAGAAAATCATGTATTAGTCCAGGTAAATCCATTATATATAAAATAAGAGATAAATAAATCAAAATCTTTCATAACTTTATTGACCCGGTCAGGAAAAAGAGGTAACTCTGCTTTTTTAGACTAGTTCTTAATTAATTCTTAATTAATTATTATTAAACTAGATCAAAACGAGTTCTTAAGTTTTTATTTCAGGCAAATTTAAAATTGTTCGAATTGTGTAATCGTCAATTACTGACATTGGTAACCGACCCAAAGCAATTTGATTATAATTCAATTCGTGACGATCATAAGTAGAAAGTTCATATTCTTCAGTCATTGATAAACAATTTGTTGGACAATACTCAACGCAATTACCACAAAATATACATATTCCGAAATCAATACTGTAATTAAGCAATCGTTTCTTTCTAATATCAGTTTCCAATTTCCAATCAACAACGGGTAGATCTATAGGACATACGCGAACACATACTTCACAAGCAATGCATTTATCAAATTCAAAGTGGATTCGGCCACGGAAACGCTCGGACGTGATCAATTTTTCGTAGGGGTATTGAATAGTTACAGGTAAACGATTCGCGTGTGATAAGGTAATCATGAAACCTTGACCAATATACCTTGCGGCTCGTACTGTTTGTTGGCCATAATTCATGAACTCAGTTACCATAGGGAACATATCGTGAATATCTATAAAAAATAGGATACTTGTTTCTTTCTCTGGTTTGAGACAAGTCGTGAATATAGAAGTATTTTTTTTTTACAGTGAAAGAAGTTGGGAAGAAGTTGTTAATAATAGATTACCTAGAGAAATAGGTAAAAGAAAT